AGCTACAAGAAAAATTCCTGCTGCTACCATGGTAGCAGCATGGATAAGAGCCGAAATAGGGGTAGGCCCTTCCATGGCATCGGGTAACCAGACATGAAGGGGAAATTGGGCGGATTTAGCAACTGCGCCGGAAAATAATAGGAAGGCACATAAAGTAACAAATAAAGGATTAACTTCATTATTATAAACCAAGTTTTTTAATATTTCAAACAAATCCCGAAATTCAAAACTACCTGTTATCCAATAAAAACCTAAAATTCCTAATAATAACCCAAAATCCCCGACACGATTAGTTACAAACGCTTTTTGACAAGCATTCGCCACACTGGGTCGGGTGAACCAAAAACCTATTAATAGATAAGAACACATTCCAACTAATTCCCAAAAAATATAAATTTGTATTAAATTCGAACTAGTAACTAATCCCAACATTGAAGTATTGGAAAAACTCATATAAGCAAAAAATCTCACATATCCCCGATCATGAGACATATAATTGTCACTATAAATAAGAACCATAATGCCAACACTTGTAATTAATATTGACATAATAGAAGTAAGTGGATCAACCAAGTAGCCAAACTCTAAAGAAAAACCATTATTGATGGTCCAAGACCATACAGATTGATAGGCAGAATTGTTATTTAGTTGCTGAATAAAGAAATGGGCTGAAAAAAGCATAACTATACTTAATAATAAAACACTCGGAAAAGCCCACATACGGCGAAGATTTTTGGTTGCCGTTGGAAAAAGTAGAAGTCCTGCTCCTATTAACATAGGAACTGGAAGTGGAATGAACGGTATGATCCATGAATATTGATATGTATATTCCATAAAAAAATAAATAAAAAAATCATCTTAATTAATTGTTTCTGATTCACCGGTTCTTATTTCTTTTCTTTTGAAAGCGATCGATTAATAAAAAAAATTAAGATATAGAAAATAAAACTTAATATAGAATTTTCCAGCCTTAATTATTCGGAATCTTTCCAAACTACTTCAACTATTTCAAATGAAGATGAAGAGTTAGGGTTAGTCAAATGATATGAACAAGTTACGAGTGAAAAATAAATACGTACTTTGTTTATTATTAAGTTTCTTATTAATATTGAATTGAATTGTTAATATGAAATTTAAATTTTTAAGTAAAATTTTATGAAGATAAAAACTAAAAATTGCATTTTCGGTCTAATTATTACGTATTAAAATAATTTTTTTATATCTATAGAGCAAGGATAAATAATGACAGCAAAAACGGTATTTTATACGAATCATAGGAACCATAACTTGACCCATAAAACCTATTTCCCATAAAACAAAACCTATTTATTGCAGTTTGGTTGGGTTATTTTATTCCCAATCATTAACGAATTCATTTTAGAACTAATTGATTGTCTTCCATTACAATTACAATAAAAGCTATTTGTAGGAAATGCTATCCCACACTTTTTTTATGTAAAATAAAAACGGAGGGGCCAATAAAACGGCTTTTAGAAAGTCTTTTTTATATTTTAATCGATTAACTATTAGGCTCATTCGAGTTTGAAAATTAAGTGTACTTTTTCTTCGAACTTGACCAATTTAATTAATATAATAGAAAAAGAAAAATTATTAAAGTTTTTTTAGGAGAGGTATTGGCTTTTTAAACCTTTCGATGTATTTTATTACATGTAAGAATGTAACATGACAAAAAAAGAAAGCAAACACGCAACCCCTTTGTTTGTATTTTTTTTATTTTAATTTGATTTTATCAACTTCAATCTATTCTATTTGGCATAGTAGATCTTATTGTTCTTAGTAATATTTTAGACGATTTTTCCATAGACCTTGGGAGTGTAATTTAGAGAATAACTAGATAGAGATATAGTAAAGAACAATTGATTTTGAACAATAGATGTCTTTCACATCCAACCGACGAACCTATTATCATTTTTTAATGGCAGTTCCAAAAAAGCGCACCTCTAGTTCAAAAAAACGTATTCGTAAAAATAGTTGGAAAAGGAAGGGGTATTGGGCAGCATTGAAAGCTTTTTCGTTAGCGAAATCTCTTTCTACCGGTAGCTCAAAAAGTTTTTTTTATGTGACAAATAAATAATAAACCAATAGACTAAATAATCTGGATCGGTCTAATTTTTGTTAGAATTTTATTTATTTATAAGTTTTTTTTTCAAAAATTTAGAAGTTATCAAAATAATAGAATAATAATAGTAAAATAATCTAAATTACTATTTAATTTTCATTTAATAAAACAAAATTATTTCCCTTCTCTAATGTTTTAACCTGATCAATAACAATATTAAATTGAATTCATTTTGTTTTTTTAGTAGAAATAAGAATTCGGTTGTCTACTGAATTTAAAAAATGAATGGTATTCTTTTGTTTGAAAAAAGAATAAACGCAAGCACAAGGTTTCACCTTTGGTTTTGGTATGCTTTATCATTTTCAAGATGGGGATTCTCACCTTCCCCATCGACTTGACTCGATAATCCATTTTTTTTTTAGTTCTATCCATGGATAGAAGTCAAAATTATCTAGTTACAAACGTTCCTTTTATTTTCAGGAGACCGTAGAGTAATAAACTACGAAACGAAAAATCCCGTTCCGTTGTTAGTTAAGTTAAAAAAACGGATATCCTAAAATGAAAATAATAAATAAATAATAAACAAAACGATTTGAAACAAACTTTTAGTCATCAATTTGAATGTTTCCTAAAAAAATATTGAATTAACCGCCTCAATCTCGACGATTGAATAAAAATAGGTTATTATGATTTCGAATAAGCCGCTATGGTGAAATCGGTAGACACGCTGCTCTTAGGAAGCAGTGCTAGAGCATCTCGGTTCGAGTCCGAGTAGCGGCATGGCTTTTTCTAAAAGAGTAAGCTCTATAATGAATTCAATTCCCGATTTCAATTCCTATAATTGAGGCCCCCCGTTTTTAATAATTTTTATGATATTTTCAACTTTAGAGCGTATATTAACTCATATATCCTTTTCAATCATTTCAATTGTAATTACAATTCATTTGATAACTTTATTAGTCGATGAAATCGTAGGACTATATGATTCATCAGAAAAGGGGATGATAGCTACTTTTTTCTGCATAACAGGATTGTTAGTTACTCGTTGGATTTATTTTGGGCATTTACCATTAAGCGATTTATATGAATCATTAATTTTTCTTTCGTGGGGTTTTTCCATTATTCATATGATTCCGTATTTTAAAAAACAAAAAAACCATTTAAGCGCAATAACCGCGCCAAGTGCTATTTTTACCCAGGGTTTCGCTACTTCGGGTCTTTTAACTGAAATGCATCAATCCGCAATATTAGTACCTGCTCTCCAATCCCATTGGTTAATGATGCACGTAAGTATGATGGTATTGGGCTATGCAGCTCTTTTGTGTGGATCATTATTATCACTAGCTCTTCTAGTCATTACATTTCGAAAATTCATAAGGATTTTTAGTAAAAGCAATAATTTATTAACTGAGTTATTTTCCTTTGGTGAGATTCAATACGTGAATGAAAGAAACAATGTCTTACAAAATACTTCTTTTATTTCTTCTCAGAATTATTACAGGTATCAATTAATTCAACAATTGGATCGATGGAGTTATCGTATTATTAGTTTGGGGTTTATCCTTTTAACCATAGGTATTCTTTCGGGAGCAGTATGGGCTAATGAAGCATGGGGATCCTATTGGAATTGGGATCCAAAAGAGACTTGGGCATTTATTACTTGGACCGTATTTGCGATTTATTTACATATTCGAACAAATAAAAATTTTGAAAGTGTAAATTCTGCAATTGTGGCCTCAATGGGCTTTTTTATAATTTGGATATGCTATTTTGGAGTTAATCTATTAGGAATAGGGTTGCATAGTTATGGTTCATTTACATTACTATCTAATTGAATTGAATAAAGTACTTGACAACTAGAAGCATAGGACAGCATACGTATATATATGAAAACCATCAAGAACCATTTGAATCATTCCATTTCCATTACTTGATTCAAATGGTTCTCGAAAATGTCAAAAATATCTGGTTATATGGTTATAATAGAATTCCAATTTTTTATTTAACTTAAGAGCAGAAAAATACTTTTTTTATTGTACAATGAACGATTTAAAAAATCATCGTATTTTATATTTTGGTTTATTCACAAAAACTATCTATAAAAATAATTCGATATAATAGCTTCGACCTTGTCAACTGATAATGCGAAAACGAAATCGGGATAAATACCAATACCTATTACAGGTAAAAGGATAGAAATCGAAACAAATAACTCTCGCGGTCCAGAATCAAAAAAATAAGAGTTTGGGGCATTAAAAAGCTTGTATCCATAGAACATCTGGCGTAACATAGATAATGAATAAATAGGAGTTAATATCATTCCAATTGCCATTACAAAAGTAATTAATACTTTTGTCATTAAAAGATATTTTTGGCTAGTAAGTATTCCAAAAAAAACTATCAATTCGGCAACAAAACCGCTCATGCCCGGTAATGCAAGCGAAGCCATTGATAAGATACTGAAAGTCGTGAATATTTTTGGAATTGCGATAGCCATTCCGCCCATTTCATCGAGATAAACAAGTCGTATTCTATCATAACTCGTTCCGGCCAAGAAAAAAAGCGCAGCGCCAATAAATCCGTGAGAAATGATTTGTAAAACGGCCCCATTGAGCCCTGTATCGCTTATAGAACCAATTCCTATAATTATGAAACCCATATGAGATACAGAGGAATAGGCTATTCTTTTTTTTAAATTACGCTGACCGGGAGATGTTGAAGCTGCATAGATTATTTGAATTGTGCCTACTATCATCAACCAGGGAGAAAATATAGAATGGGCATGGGGTAATAATTCCATATTGATCCGAACCAATCCATACGCTCCCATTTTTAATAAGATTCCGGCTAAAAGCATACAAGTACTATAATGTGCCTCTCCATGGGTGTCTGGTAACCATGTGTGTAAGGGTATGATCGGTGATTTGACAGCAAAAGCAATAAGAAATCCAATATAGAATATTATTTCTAGTGCTACAGGATACGATTGATTAGCTGATGTTTCAAAATTTAATGTCGGCTCATTGGAACCATATAAACCAATACCTAGAACTCCCATTAATAAAAAAAGGGAACCTCCGGCAGTGTACAAAATAAATTTTGTAGCTGAATACAAACGTTTCTTTCCCCCCCACATCGATAGAAGTAGATAAACGGGAATTAATTCTAACTCCCACATGATGAAAAAAAGTAAAAGGTCTTGAGAAGAAAATGGTCCTATTTGACCGCTATACATTGCTAACATTAGGAAATGAAATAGTCGGGAATCTCGAGTAACGGGCCAAGCCGCTAAAGTAGCTAAAGTTGTGATAAATCCTGTCAGTAAAATGGGTCCTAGAGAAATTCCATCTATTCCCAACCTCCAGTAAAAATCAAAAAAATTGATCCATTTATAATTCTCCGTTAGTTGCATTAACGGATCATCCAATTGGAAACGATAACCGAATGCATAGGTTGTTAGAAGGAGTTCAAGTATACATATACATAAAGTATACCACCTTATTACCTTATTTCCTCTATGAGGAAGAAAGAAAATTAAGGAACCCGCGGATATTGGCAAAACTACAATTAGCGTTAACCAAGGAAAATTATTCATGGTAAAAACAAAATAAACTTGGACCAGAAAAACCCGTGCTCGAAATAAATATATTTTGAGCGCGGGTTTTTGTCGGTAAGGGTAAAAAAATCAAATGTATTCGAGTAGGGTTTTCTGGAACATATTAATAAGCTAGACCCATACTTCGAGTTGTTTCATGCCATAAATAAACGCGAACACTCAAGAAATCCGTTGGGCAGGCGGATTCACATCTCTTACAACCAACACAGTCCTCTGTTCTTGGAGCAGAAGCTATTTGCTTAGCTTTACATCCGTCCCAAGGTATCATTTCTAATACATCGGTTGGGCAGGCTCGCACACATTGAGTACACCCTATACACGTATCATAAATCTTTACTGAATGTGACATTGAATCTATTAATTTTTGAACGTCAGAAATTTTCGATCTAGTAAACTTGTAAATGACTCATATATTTAGACACCAGATGAATCAATAATTTACCAGAAATTTTGAAACAATCTACTTCTGGATCGACTCATGCGATAGAGCCAAGATACTTTGATTTCTTACATTTTCGAAAACATGGATTAGATTTAATGTATGGTCATTTAATTCGAATTTATGAATATTAAAATTTCAATGATTAATACAATACTACTTATTCAACAAATTCGATTGATTGATACGAGTTGATTTTCTGTTACGATAAATTGACGAAACAATAGCCGGTCCAATAGCTGCTTCAGCGGCGGCAATAGCTATAACAAAAATTGAGAAAACATTTCCTTTTAATTGCCGACTATCAAAAAAATCAGAAAATGTTACGAAATTTATATTAACCGCATTCAGTATAAGTTCAAGACACATAAGGGCTCTAACCATATTTCGGCTCGTGATCAATCCATAGATACCGATAGAAAATAAGTAGGCACTCAAAACAAGTACATGCTCGAGCATCATTGACTAACTCCTTATCAATTTTGATTCATTTCAATATGAACTGAACAACAATTCAACAGATTCAATTGACTAGAATATAAAGTCCGGAACACAAAGAATATATTGTATTGGTAATAGATTAAATAAAAGAATTTCTATTTTTGGTTTTAGACATAACCAATACCTATTTAAAAATTGAAGATAAAAAAATGTAATAACACAGAACAGAATTTAATTTGGATTACTGTTGCTAATTTATTACTGGCGCGCTACGGCAATTGCGCCTATCAAAGCGACTAAAAGAATTATCGAAATGAATTCAAATGGAAGAAAAAAATCTGTTGATAAATGAATTCCAATTTGTTGACTATTACTTATCAAATCTTGCTCTATAATCTGGTTTGATCTTGTAGTCCAAATAATCCCGTACCATGACGTATCTGTAATAGTAACCATTAGTAAAACAAAAATACTTGTACAAACTGGCAAAGTAAACCCGTCCCCAACAGTCCAAAGATTAAAATCTTTGTAATATTCTGAACCATTCATGAACATCACAGCAAATACAATTAAAACATTTATAGCTCCCACGTAAATAAGAAGTTGTGCAGCAGCTACAAAATAGGAGTTTAATAGAATATAAAATAAGGATATACAAACAAGAACCAGTCCCAATGAAAAGGCGGAATAAATGGGGTTGGTAAATAATACCACACCTATACCTCCTAGTATAAGACCCGATCCCAGAAAGACTAAAAGAAAATCATGTATTGGTCCAGGCAAATCCATTATATGTAAAATAAGAGATAAATAAATCAAAATGTTTTTCATGACCTTATTGAGACCCGACCAGAAATTTTTTTTTCTAATTTTTGAGAAATTCCTAATTAAATCCTAAGGGATGTGACTAAATGTGGGTACAATTATTGGGCTAATTTTATTCTTTATCTGAAGGAGTAGTTCTAATCCGAAACTTTATATTTCGAAATATATACAGATATATTAATTAATAGATTAATAGATTTTCAATCCAAATTAAGACTTGGTTCTTACCAACGAATCAATACTTGGAATTTGTAGTTATTGACCAAACAAAACGAAAGAACCCCAAATTTCTTTAAATTAGATCAAAACCGAACCTTAGTATTGTTAAAATAATTGGAAATTATTCTTTAATCAAGAAATTTACTTATTTTTTATTTGAGGCGAATTAAAAATTGTTCTAATTGTATAATCGTCAATTACTGACATTGGTAAACGACCCAAAGCAATTTGATTATAATTTAATTCGTGACGATCATAAGTGGAAAGTTCATATTCTTCAGTCATTGATAAACAATTTGTTGGACAATACTCAACACAATTACCACAAAATATACAGATTCCGAAATCAATACTGTAATTAAGTAATCGTTTCTTGCGAATATCCGTTTCCAATTTCCAATCAACAACGGGTAGATCTATAGGACATACACGAACACATACTTCACAAGCAATACATTTATCAAATTCAAAATGAATTCGACCACGGAAACGCTCCGCGGTGATTAATTTTTCATAAGGATATTGAATAGTTACGGGTAAACGATTTGCGTGGGATAAAGTAATCATGAAACTTTGACCAATGTACCTTGCAGCCCGTACCGTTTGTTGACCATAATTCATGAACCCAGTTACCATAGAAAACATATCGTGAATATATATATATGAATAATTTTATGTTTGTTTATTTCTCTTGGTTGAGACAAGTTGTGAATATAGAATATTCCTTTACAGCGAAAAGAGTTGGGAAGAAGTTGTTAATAATAGATTACCGAGCGAGATAGGTAAAAGAAATTTCCATCCAAGATTTAATAGTTGGTCCATTCTTAGCCTCGGCAAAGTCCATCTTGTTGTGATAGGAATGAACAAGAACAAATAAGTTTTAGCTAATGTAATAAAGATACCAATTGTCGCTCCAAAGACTCCACCCATTTTATTTATTTCAAAAAACTCAGAAACATATATGTCTGGAATAGAGATATTCCAACCTCCCAAGTAAAGAACTGTTACAAATAATGAAGAAACTAATAGGTTTAGATAGGAAGCAACATAAAATAAACCGAATTTGATACCCGAGTATTCGGTTTGATAACCTGCTACTAATTCTTCTTCTGCTTCTGGTAAATCAAAAGGTAATCTCTCACATTCTGCTAGGGAAGAGATGAGAAAAATGATAAACCCTATAGGCTGACGCCACAAATTCCACCCCCCAAAACCGTATTTTGATTGCGCCTCAACTATATCAATTGTACTTGAACTGTTAGATAATCATAGTCGGTGATACCATCACTGTTACCATCGCTATTACAGAACCGTACATGAGATTTTCACCTCATACGGCTCCTTGAAGGCCATAAATAAATCTAAGGACCGGGTAAGTTTTATTTTGATTTTATTTTATCTTGATATGTTTGTAGGATGAATAAGGGCAAACTTTATTGGACGGTCCAAAATTAGACCAATTGAATTCTGTCTGTTATAATTATTAGTTTTTTATTTAATTAATTATTATTTTAATAATTAAATTAATTAATAAAAAAAAAAACACAAAGTACTTCTGAATTGATCTCACCCCTTCTTTAATAATTTTAATTCTTCTTTGTTGAGTAATAACTTAATTCTTCAATAAAATACTTCTTGTAGAAATATCAATAACCCGTCTTTTTCACTTAAAAAAAAAATTCCATATTAATTCATGAATTATGATACAAATTCTATATATATGAATATGCATATGGAAAAAGATAAAAAATATTTTTTTTATTGGAATTGGGTTTCTTTCTCTTTTTTTTTTTTCGTTCCTATTCTTCTTTCTATTTCTGAGAAAAAGAGGGCTTACAAAATAAAGTAAAGGGTTTTTTCGTTCCCAATAGTTATGTATTTTATCGGTGGATAGGAGCATACTCTGGATTGGAATCGTGCCTTGGGGAGTACTGCCTAATAATTTCTACCAACTTTAAGCCCCAATTAGTATTCTTTGTTTGTATATTATGTCAAAATGTTCTTTTGGATAATTTACATAATCTCCATTTCCATTACAAATCCGTTACATATCTTGGTGTTTCTAACCATCCACTCGTTTTTGTTCAACCCCCCGTTATGATAATACGTGTATGGTAATACATACAAATGATAGTGAAAACTCAATACGGTGGATCTTTTGAGCCCGCTTCAAGTCAGGATGACTAATCAACCAATCTTGGGGTAAACGGTTTCTTATGTTTATTTCCGCTTAACTCTTTAACTCTTATACATGGAAAATGAGACTCAATATTTTTACTGCGAATTTATATATTCTAAATTATCTTATTTATACTTATTTATATATTATATATAAGCTGTTTTCTTTCACTCATATAACTATTTGATTTAATTCTTCAATCCGAAATCCGAATAATTAATAAAAAAAAAAAATGAAGATATCTACTCTACTCAATTCATTCTACCACTTTCCTAGAAAGAAAGAATAAAGAAAAGTTTATGTCTATATATCAACGAATCGCACGTAGAGATATGGATAACACACATAAAGTTAATGGTATTTCATAACTAATCGATTGAGCAGCAGCTCGTAGACCACCTAAAAAGGAATATTTATTATTTGACCCGTAGCCTGACATAAGAAGTCCAATGGGAGCAATACTTGAAATGGCAATCCATAAAAAAACACCAATATTGAGATCCGCTAAAACAAGGCGATAACCAAACGGAACTACTAAATAGCTTACTAAAATTGATATAACTGCTATGGATGGCCCGATACTGAATAAGCGAGTATCCCCTCTAGATGGAAAAAGATTTTCTTTGAAAAGAAGTTTTGTCCCATCTGCTAGAGCTTGAAGAACTCCCAAAGGGCCGGCGTATTCAGGTCCAATACGTTGTTGTATTCCCGCGGATATTTCTCTTTCTAACCATACAATTACCAGTACGCCTATTGTGATTCCCAATACAAGAGTCAAAATAGGAATAAATAACCATATAATTCCATAGACCTCTTTTAAAAATTCCAATCGAGAAAAAGAATCGATATCTTGTATTTCTGGTGTATCAATTATCATTTCAACGATCAACTTCTCCCATAATGATATCTATACTACCTAGTATTGTCATAATATCAGCCAATTTCATTCTTTTAACTAACTGAGGAAGAATTTGCAAATTGATAAAACCCGGCGGTCGAATTTTCCATCTCCAAGGAAAACCACTCCGATCCCCTATCAGAAAAATCCCCAATTCTCCTTTTGGGGCTTCGACTCTCACATAAAGTTCTTGTTTCGGCAATTCAAATGTAGGAGAAGGTTTTTTACTAATAAAGCGATATTCAAAATCATTCCATTCTGGATTCCCTTCTCTATCAAAGTATCGGATTTCTAAATTCTCATATGGTCCCCCCGGAATTCCTTCGAGAGCCTGTTGAATAATTTTTATGGATTCTACCATTTCACCAATTCGGACTAGATAACGAGCCAATGAATCTCCTTCTTTTTGCCACTGTACTTCCCAATCAAATTCGTCGTAACACTCATACTGATCAACTTTACGAAGATCCCATTGTATTCCGGACGCTCGCAGCATTGGTCCCGATAAACCCCAATTTATTACTTCCTCTCGACCAATAACGCCTATCCCCTCGACTCGTTCTAAAAAAATCGGATTGCGTGTAATAAGTTGTTGATATTCAGCAACCCTTGTTAAAAAATAATTGCAGAAATCCAAACATTTATCTATCCAGCCATGAGGTAGATCAGCCGCTACTCCCCCGATCCGAAAATAATTATGCATCATTCTCATACCGGTGGCAGCTTCGAATAGATCATATACTAATTCTCTTTCTCTGAAAATATAGAAAAAAGGAGTCTGTGCACCAATATCCGCCATAAAAGGACCGAGCCATAACAGATGAGAAGCTATACGACTCAACTCCAACATAATTATTCTGATATAGCTGGCTCTTTTAGGTACTTGAATATTTCCCAGCTGTTCCGGTCCATTTACCGTTATTGCTTCTGTGAACATAGTAGCTAAATAATCCCAACGTGTTACATAAGGCAAATATTGTATAATTGTTCGGTTTTCCGCAATTTTTTCCATCCCTCGGTGTAAATAACCCAATATTGGTTCACAGTCAATAACATCTTCACCATCTAGAGTAATGATAAGTCGAAGAACACCATGCATTGATGGATGGTGGGGACCCATATTGACTACCATGAGGTCTTTTCTTGTAGCTAGTATATTCATAGGTTTTTCCTTAATTCATTCTTTCATGAATTTCTGAAAACGAAAAAAAGTTCATTCAAATTCAAGATCTAATAAATCAAATAATTCAAAATGCCTCTTCAAATTAACGAGTTTTTAATTCCCGAATATCCAACCGATTAATTAATTCTTTATAACCCATTTTATTTTTCTTTGACAAATAAGATAGCAGTCGTTGGCGTTTTCCCAGAATTTTACGTAGACCTCTCTGAGATAAATAGTCTTTTTTGTGTAATTGTAAATGTGAAGTAAGTCTTCGTATCCTATTGGTGAAACTAAATATTTGAAATTCAACAGATCCCCTGTTTTCTTCTTTTTCTTCTTGTGAAATAACGGAGATGAATGAATTTTTTACCATAAAATGAAACCCCCTCTTTTTTTAAGATATTTTTGTTGATAGATATATTTATTGATCAGTAATAATAATGTCACTCGTTTTAGTTTGGTATAGACAATAATCCTAATTTCGTTATAAATTTCGGATTTTTTTAAATCAAATTGAATCAATCCGATTTAAATTTTAAAATTCGATTTGAAAAGGTATACATTTGAAAAGGTATACAAAAGGGTGGTTGTTTTCTGCACTCCCAAAAGATAAAAACTTAGTCCTACAATCAGAAGGTTTTATTGATTCATTTCTAGATCGAATTGATAGGTCATTGAATTAGTATCATGTATCAGAATGGAATGTAAGACAATGGATGTGTGCACCTCTTTGTCGTCATAGACCCGCTGTGATATGGGATGGGAAATATAGCAAAAATGAACTAGTAATAAATTTTCAATCGCGGATACATATGTATCCTTACCATACCGAAACGACTGCCGTTATTGGTATCAAACCAATACCGATTCATACAAGCTAAATCTTCTAATCGATAATTGGGCCAAAGAAATAACTTTAATTTAATAAGTTTTTTTTTTAATCCTTTGCTTTTATCCAAACCCTGGCTGTTTACCTTATTCCCATTCCCCAATGCTGAATTTTTATGCATATCATTTCTATTCCTAGAATTGAAACAAATTAGAATTCGAAATTCTCTCCGAAGTCTGGGTGATAAAAGATTTTCAGGAACAAACAAATCATAATTATTTTTATCTCTATTTCCAGTCATCTTTTGATATTTGGTAATGACTTTATCAGAATTCTTATCATCAGAATTCTTATCAACATGATTTTTTTCTCGGTATTTTTGATTAATTTGGTGTTTACTTTGATGAACCAATGAAATACCAACGGTTTGATACATAAAAAATTGTCCATCATTTTTTATAGATAGACGAATCGGTTCAATAATAAAAATTCCTCTTTTGATCAATTCTGTAAGAGTTAAATTTTTCTGAATCATCAGAATATCCAGACTCATTTCTCCCCTTTGAATAGAGGATATAGTTATTTCTCTTGGATTTATCAGTCTAAGCAGGAGACAATATACTTTGATGTTATTGATTATTTTTTTATTTAAAATATCATCCCATCGCAATTGAAAATGCAAATACCTTTTTAGCAAGAAATAAAACTCCGCTTTTGTATTGTTCTTGTATTGCTTTTTATTTTTATGTTTTTTCATGTCCGAGCCCATATAATCTTCTTCAACATCTTTTTCTTGGTTTGAAAGAGCGGATTCAAGGTTTGCTTGGTCCGCGGATTCTTTTTGACCTTTATTTCGTTTTTTTAATTCAAGAGATTTTTTTTTATTGGAGGATATAAAAGGATCTCTTTTTTTATTTCCAGCGATGCTTTTGTTTTCAATATCAGTAGCGTTTTCATTTATATTAGAATCTAAAAGAAGTAATTTTATTGGTATAACCCATGGTTTAGTTTTATACAAATTATAAAGTATCAAAAATTCTTGGAAGAACCAATGTTCAAGATTTGATATGGGACGATTTAATATTTCTTCATTCATTCCCATCCAATCCAAAAACCCTTTTTGATTGGATAGGTTAATTTCTTGATCTTGATGAATCGTGAGGTAAAAAAGATCTTTCTTTTTTATTTTATCAATTATTTGATAATTATTAAGCTTAGCCTTAGTAGATTTTTTATTACTGTCAGTATCAATATTGATCCAGGCTTCGATATCGACTTTCTTTCTAAGACAAAAATGGATAATTCTCCAATCAAAATATTTTCTATCCATATTTTTCTCCATATCTCTAATATCATCTTGTACTAGATCATTATTGATAGGGATAATAGGAATACCTTCTATCATATTAAATAATTTTCGTTTATGTGTGTTGGAATTCGAAAAAACTTCTTGATTATTTTTTACGTGAAATGGCGATTCATAAATTGAAGAGTACTTCGTATCTTCAGAATTAATAGATTTATATGCTAACCGATCATATCTATATTGTTTTTTAAAACTCTCCTTTTGATTCAGTAAGGAAGCCTTTTCCAAATTTTTTTGTTTTTCGTAGTGAATAAATTTCATTTTTTTAGATGAATTGCATAAATCCTTATTTTGATTCATACAGTGTTGATTGAATCTATTTCGCCATTTTTGTGTTACTAGTCTAGACCATCTAATCTGAGATATATCATATTGATAATGATTCCTTAACCAATTTGTCCATTGATTCATTCCAGACTTCTGACGATTCTTATGTTTTAATTGAGAATGAAACAATTCTTGTGTTCCAACAAAAGAATCCTTTTTTTCATTTTTAATAAAAAGGGCTGCTCCATTATATTGAAAGACAGATTTTAACTTATATAAATAGAAATTAATAAATTGGGTTTGTGAGAGTTTGTAAAATACATAGGCTTGTGAAAAGTAGGATAAGTCACAAAAATTATTTGAATTCTTATTACTAATATTAGTATTATAAAGTGCCTTTTTTAGAGTCGAAATAAAGTGAATTAAACTTTGATTTGTTTTATCCATTTTTTCTTGATTTGTTTCATTATTGGTAATGTATTTATTAATAATTTTTTTTATTGATTCAAGAAATGGTTGTGTATTGATCCTAGGAATATTAATGATCCACAGAAAGATATCTATGTATACCCTTTCAATGAAAATTTTTAAAAAATAATGTGATTTGCGGATTAATCGAACATTTTTTCTTTTTAATATCTGCCAAATATTTTTTTGTGATTCCAACCTTTTATTA